TTCAAAAACATATTTATTCTGAGTCAGAAGGAGAAATGCACTGGAGTACTGATGGCTATCATGCGCCCGAATATCCATATAGTAATGTTCATCTATTACCAAAAACAAGTCATTTATGGATATTAGCAGGAGGTCTATGCAGATCCAATATAGTGTCTTTTTCACTCCACAAGGATCAAGATCAAATGAATGCTAATTCTTTTTCTCTCGAAGAAAGATATATCTTTGATCTCTCACTGACTAATGATCAAGTAAGACATAAATTGTTGGATACCTTTGGTAAAAAAGATAGGGAAATTCTTGACTATTCAAAACCTTATCGAATCATATCCAAGGGTCATTGGAATCTCATAGAGCCTTCTACTTCTATTCGTCAAGAGAATTCCTTGGCTAAAAAGCGAAGAAATAGATTCGTGATTCCCTTACAATATGATCAAGAACAAGAAAAGAAACTAAAACCCTGTTTTGGTATTTCAATTAAAATACCTATAAATGGTATTTTACGTAGAAATAGTATTCTTGCTTATTTTGATGATCCGCGATACAGAAGAAGCAGCTCGGGAATTACTAAATATGGGATTGTCGAAGTAGATTCAATCGTAAAAAAAGAGGATTTTATTGAGTATCGAGGAGCAAAAGATTTTAGTCCGAAATACCAAATGCAAATGAAAGTAGATCGCTTTTTTTTCATTCCCGAGGAAGTGCATATCTTACCCGGATCTTCGCCCATAATGGTCCGGAACAATAGTATCATTGGAGTAGATACACGACTTGCTTTAAATATGAATACAAGAAGTCGAGTAGGTGGATTAGTCCGAGTGGAGAGAAAAAAAAAAAGTATGGAACTGAAAATCTTTTCTGGAGATATTCATTTTTCTGGAGAGGTGGATAAAATATCTAGGCACAGTGGCGTTTTGATACCACCAGGAATGGAAAAAAAGAATTCTAAAGGATCAAAAAAATTGAAAAATTGGATCTATGTCCAACGAATTACACCTACCAAAAAAAAGTATTTTGTTTTGGTTCGGCCCGTAGTCACATATGAAATAGCTGATGGGATAAATTTAGCAACACTTTTCTCTCAGGATCTCTTGCAGGAAAAGGATAATGTACAACTTCGAATTGTCAATTATATACTTTATGGAAATGGCAAGTCAATTCGAGGAATTTCTCACACAAGTATTCAATTAGTTCGGGCTTGCTTAGTATTGACTTGGGACCAAGAACAAGAAAAAAAGAGTTCTATAGAAGAAGAGGTTCATGCTTCTTTTGTTGAAATAAGGACAAATGATCTGCTTCGTGATTTCATCCGAATTGAGTTAGTAAAATCCACTATTTCGTATACCGAAAAAAGGTATGATACGGCAGGTTCAGGATTGATTTCCAATAATGAATTAGATCGTGCCGATATAAATCCTTTTGATTCCAAGGCGAAGATTCAATTATTTCCCCAACATCAGGAAACTCTTGGTACGTTGTTGAATCAAAATAAGGAATGCGAATCTTTCATAATTTTGTCATCATCCAATTGTTTTCGAATCGGCCCCTTCAATACTTCGAGATATAATAATGCGACAAAAGAATCGGATCCCCTGACTCCAATTAGGGATTTTTTGGGTCCTTTAGGTACTATTGTGCCTAAAATAGTAAATTTTCGTTTATCTTACTATTTAAGAACTTATAATCAAGTCTTTTTAAAGAAATATTTTTTACTTGAAAAATTTCAACAGACTTTCCAAGTGCTTCAAGTACTTCCATTTAAATACTGTTTCCTAGATGAAAATAGTAGTATTTATAATCCCGATCCATGCAGTAACATCATTTGGAATTCATTCCATTTGAATTGGTGTTTTCTCCATCACGATTCTTGTGAAGAGGCATGGACAATAATTAGCCTTGGACAATTCCTTTGTGAAAATGTATGTCTATTGAAATACGGATCACGCATAAAAAAATCTGGTCAAATTTTCATTGTTCATGTTGACTCTTTAGTTATAAGATCAGCTAAGCCCTATTTGGTCACTCCAGGAGCAACTGTCCATGGCCATTATGGGGAACCCTTTTATGAAGGAGATACATTAATTACATTTATATATGAAAAATCGAGATCTGGTGACATAACGCAAGGTCTTCCAAAAGTGGAACAAATCTTAGAAGTTCGTTCAATTGATTCAATATCGATGAATCTCGAAAGAAGAGTTGAAGGTTGGGACGACCGTATCCGAAGGATTCTTGGGATCCCCTGGGGATTCTTTATTGGAGCTGAACTAACCATAGCCCAAAGTCGTATCTCTTTGGTTAATAAGATCCAAAAGGTTTATCGATCCCAGGGGGTACAGATCCATAATAGACATATAGAGATTATTGTACGTCAAGTAACATCAAGAGTTTTGGTTTCAGAAGATGGAATGTCTAATGTTTTTTTACCTGGGGAATTTATTGGATTGTTGCGAGCAGAGCGAGCAGGGCGTGTTTTGGACGAAGCGATCTTTTATCGGGCAATCTTATTGGGAATAACGAAGTCATCTCTGAATACTCAAAGTTTCATATCCGAAGCGAGTTTTCAAGAAACTGCTCGAGTTTTAGCAAAAGCTGCTCTACGAGGTCGTATTGATTGGTTGAAAGGCCTGAAAGAGAACGTTGTTCTGGGGGGGATTATACCGGTTGGTACCGGATTCAAAAAATTAGTACATCGTTCAAAGCAAGACAAAAACATTCATTTGAAGATCAAAAGGAAGAATCTATTCGAGTTGGAAATGGGAGATATTTTGTTACACCATAGAGAATTATTTTGTTCTTGTGCCCCAAACACTTTCCATGAGACATCAGACCAATCATTTACGTAATGTAATTTACTAATTCCTAACAATAGGTTCATTCTTTTTATTTTAACTCTCTGGTCCGATTATGGATTTCGTAATCAATCAATGAAATAAAAAAGAAAGAATGAAATTCATGGTTTGGGTCGTAGATTAATGGTCAATCCTGGTAGAAGGTTCCGTCGGAACAATTATTTATTTCACAAGGTACTGAATCTCTTAAAAAAAAAAAAAAGAGAAAGTGTGGGAAAATGGGAAGACGATATTGGAACATCAATTTGGAAGAAATGATGGAAGCAGGAGTTCATTTTGGTCATGGTACTAATAAATGGAATCCTAGAATGGCTCCTTACATCTCTGCAAAGCGTAAAGGTATTCATATTACAAATCTTACTATAACTGCTCGTTTTTTATCAGAAGCCTGCGATTTAGTTTTTGATGCAGCAAGTAGGGGAAAAAAATTCTTAATCGTTGGCACCAAAAAGAAAGCAGCGGATTTAGTAGCATCAGCAGCAATAAGGGCTCGATGTCATTATGTTAATAAAAAATGGCTTGGTGGTATGTTAACGAATTGGTCTACTACAGAAACAAGACTTCAGAAGTTCAGGGACTTAAGAGCAGAACAAAAGATGGGGAAACTCAATCGTCTCCCCAAAGGAGATGCAGCAATGTTGAAGAGAAAGTTATCTACCTTGCAAACATATCTGGGTGGGATCAAATATATGACGGGATTGCCCGATATTGTAATTATCGTTGATCAGCAAGAAGAATATACGGTTCTTCGAGAATGTGTCATTTTGGGTATTCCGACGATTTGTTTAATCGATACAAATTGTGACCCAGATCTTGCAGATATTTCTATTCCGGCCAACGATGATGCTATAGCTTCAATTCGATTGATTCTTACCAAATTAGTATCTGCAATTTGTGAGGGCCGTTCTAGTTATCTAAAAAATGGTTGATTCTCTTATCATTAATCTTATCATTAAGAAGAATAAAGAAGAAGATTAGTTTGTTTTTGGTGAACTCTCTTTGATTGTTACTATTTTGGTTTGCATCTTTTGGAGTTTGAACTATGTTTTGAATCTTGAATAATATTTCAGATTTAAAACATAAAATGATTGGTATTCTTTTTTATGTGATTTCCGAAATATACGATTCATAACTTAAATTCATGAATGAACATAGATGAATTGAGAAAGAGATGGTTGAATCAAAATAATTACTTTTTTGAATCTGTTAGAGGACAATATGAATGTTATACCATGTTCCATTCAAACACTCAAAGGGTTATACGATATATCAGGTGTAGAAGTAGGCCAACATTTATATTGGCAAATAGGAGGTTTACAAATTCATGCCCAAGTACTTATCACTTCTTGGGTTGTAATTGCTATCTTATTAGGTTCAGTCATCATAGCTGTTCGGAATCCACAAACCATTCCGACCGACGGTCAGAATTTCTTCGAATATGTCCTTGAATTTATTCAAGACTTGAGCAAAACTCAGATTGGAGAGGGGTATGGTCCTTGGGTTCCATTTATAGGAACGATGTTCCTATTTATTTTTGTTTCTAACTGGTCAGGTGCTCTTTTACCTTGGAAAATCATAAAGTTACCTCAAGGAGAGTTAGCTGCGCCCACGAATGATATAAATACTACTGTTGCTTTAGCTTTACCTACGTCAGTGGCATATTTCTATGCGGGTCTTAGCAAAAAAGGATTGGGATATTTCGGGAAATACATTCAACCAACTCCAATACTTTTACCAATTAATATTCTAGAAGATTTCACAAAACCTTTATCTCTTAGTTTTCGACTTTTCGGGAATATATTGGCTGATGAATTAGTGGTTGTTGTTCTTGTTTCTTTAGTGCCTTCAGTAGTTCCTATACCTGTCATGTTTCTTGGATTATTTACAAGTGGTATTCAAGCTCTTATTTTTGCAACTTTGGCTGCGGCTTATATAGGTGAATCCATGGAGGGTCATCATTGACTAACTTTCGAAATAGTCTTTTTTGAAGCTTATCCCAATTCAAGCAATGCGGGGGTTCAATATAATCCACTACTGGGTTGGATAAGAAAATGCAAATAGCTACATGTATGTATATATGAAGAAAGATAGATGATATTGCAGAATTTGGAATAGAAAGAAGGGTTGGGGATCGATCCTACTACATATATGTATATGTAATGCCTATGAGTATCAATCCTTGTGTATGTTTCGAAGAATGGTTCCAGAATATACGATTTCATAGAAGAAAAAGTGCAGGTGATTTACGTTATGGAAGAAGAAAAGTATATGTTATTTACTAGTTAAATAGCAATCTACCCCTATCTCTTTTTTTCTAGCCCACTGCATTTAGATGGATTCCCATATCAGTCCTTTTTCTATTTTGTCTGTTATTGTGAATTTTGAATGAAAGAGAAAGAATAGAATATTTTATAAACAAGGAAACGCAATGACTAAAACCGTATACATATCTATTACATAAGGTAGAAAGGAAAAACGGTATATCGAAGTAGTTCTGACAATTCAGTAATATTATGAATTCCATTTGGAGCTTTTAGCTACTTCGACCCGATAGATTTTAGTGATAAAGATCAAAAAATAAAAAATAAGTGTAGTAAAGTAAATAGTAAAAGTAGAAGTAGAAAAAGAAGTAGATTAAATTAATGGGTTGGTTGTATCATTAACCATTTCTTTTTTTGGTGCGAGGAGCTTACCATGAATCCACTTATTTCTGCTGCTTCCGTTATTGCTGCTGGATTGGCTGTAGGGCTTGCTTCTATCGGACCTGGGGTTGGTCAAGGTACTGCTGCGGGCCAAGCCGTAGAAGGTATTGCGAGACAACCAGAAGCAGAGGGTAAAATACGAGGTACTTTATTGCTTAGTCTGGCTTTTATGGAAGCTTTAACAATTTATGGACTGGTCGTGGCATTAGCTCTTTTATTTGCAAATCCTTTTGTTTAATGTTTCATTTCATCTTAGAAGAAAAACATAACCATAACTAAGAAATTTGAGAATTCTCAAATTCCATTAAGAATAATAAGCGGAGTGATACAAAAAGAACTCTGTTCTTTGTTAGTCCTATCTATAAAGGGAGAGCATATGAAAAATCTAATTGATTCTTTTGTTTCCGTGGGGCACTGGTCATCCGCTGGGAGTTTCGAGTTTAATACCGATATTTTAGCAACAAATCCAATAAATCTAAGCGTAGTGCTGGGTGTATTGATTTTTTTTGGAAAGGGAGTGTGTGCGAGTTGTTTATTTCAAGAATAGGTTGGATTTCACCGACTGCACTTTCTTTCTATTTATTTCTTCTTTTTTATAGCAGAACTAGGAACAAAGGGTGCACAATCTCGACGAATTACTTCTGAATTGGATTTCATTCAGAAATCATATGTAAGAACCATAGCATTTCGTGACTAATTGGTAAATGAACTTTGATTCTCTTCTCTATCAACCAATAATGTTGAGGTCTTTTACATGGTTAAAGATCAATTGTTTGAAGTCCAGGCACAGCATAGCATGGTACTCTTTCTACCGCTAGGTTAGTACCAAAAAGGTTTAAAAATGATAAAAATAAAAAAGGAATAATTGGGAATTTATTCGATGTAGAACACTCATATGGATAAAATTATTTGAACCATTAACTGTAAAAATGGGTATCTTCCCCCCTCTACTGCCGAATCGACGACCTATGTATTGTATTTATATAAGATATCTTTGTATAAAATGTATTTGTATTTTTTGGATGAAAAAAATAGAAAGATTATAATAATAATAATTAGAATGAAGTAATGAAGTTCAGAATTATATTCAATTCTATTTCTATTCTAATAGTATAATAGAATTCTTTTTTCTTTAAAATATTTTTTTTTTTTGAAAGGAATAAGTTCTAAATAAAGAACAAATAAAGAAACAACTTTGCTGACAATTTTTTATTTTTTGTCTGGTCTGAAGAGTCCTCCTAAGATTCTGATGTTAGATCAGTTTCGATAGCTTTGAATACGAACAGAAAAGAGAGGATAGGCTCATTCCATTCAAAGATATGGGAATGCCCATCAATCAAAGAAAAGAGAAAAGAAACAATTGAGCGTGAGAGCCAAATGAATCGAAAGATTCATGTTTGGTTCGGGAAGAGATATTATAGTTGTGAAATGAATGGAAAGATAATCTACTTTCATTAAATGATTTATTAGATAAGCGAAAACAGAGGATCTTGAGTACTATTCGAAATTCAGAAGAATTACGTAGAGGAGCCATTGAACAGCTCGAAAGAGCTCGGGTTAGATTACGGAAAGTGGAAATCGAAGCAGATGAGTATCGAACGAATGGATACTCTGAGATAGAACGAGAAAAAGTAAATTTGATTAATGCTACTTGCAATAGTTTGGAACGATTAGAAAATTACAAAAATGAAACTCTTTTTTTTGAAAAACAAAGAGCAATTAATCAGGTCCGACAACAAGTTTTGCAACAAGCCTTACAAAGAGCTCTAGGAACTTTGAATAGTTGTTTGAATAGCGAATTACATTTTCGTACCATCAGTGCTAATATTGGTATCCTCGGGTCCGTGGAAGAAATAACTGATTAGCCTTTTTACTCTAGTTTAGGGTTTAGGTATGATTTTTCCCTTTCCTTCCGAAAAATAAAAAAGAGATACTAATGGGAACCC